ATATTTTATAGAATTTTTATTTGATGTGGGTTGGGTTATTGTTTTTGGTTAATATCTTATTTGTCTGTAAATAATATTTTTTTTTTGCCATATTAATATAAAATCTTATGTATATACACTTTGAACTTATATATCATATAGCGCTATATAGAGAAAAATAGATTATATATATATAAGGAATTTAGTTGAATATATGGAATCTTATTTAAATACATTTTATATCATATATAATGGTATCATATATTATATAAATAAATTATATTATACTAACCAATAATAGTCATGTATTTCATTCAATTCTTATATTATAATAAATAGTACAAATAGTACTATCCAATAATTAATATATATATATAAGATCTTATACTATATTAATTAATATTATCCAATAATTAATTTATGCAATTAAATTTTTAATATTGAGCCATAAAGAGTAATAACACTTTCTAGATCTCATTTAATATATAAAAAAAAAATGAGATCTAGAAAGTGTTATTACTCCTTATATTCAATAAAACTATTATTAAGGGATTGAACCGTGGATTACAGTTTTTACTTTAGAATAGTTTTATTTTTGAATTTGTTATTTGGAAAGTTTTATCTATTTAGTTGGGCAAGAAAAATTTTATTTGTGGATGAGAGAATTTGATTTTTATTAGTTGCTTTTTTTTGTTTTTTTTTATTCATTTCGTTGTTTAGGGTGTTGTTCCTAGGATTAATTTTTTACTTTAGAATAGTTTTATTCTTGTTAATTTATTTATTTTTGCTTGTTTTATATGTAAGTTTTTGCGTGATTAATTTTTTCTAAATGATTATTTTTTTTGTTTCGCAGTATTTATTATTATAAATTAAGGTGTCTTAGATTTGGTAGTGTTTTATAGTATTAGTTAAATTTGTGCCAGCAACTGCGGTTATACATTGAATGCAATTAAATATTTTTGGTTAAAGTAGTTTAATTGTTATTGTTTAATTTATAGATATATTTGTTAGGTGAAATTTTATTTTTTTTTTTGTTAATATATTATGTTTTGAAGCTACGAAGTCTTTAATATAAACTAGGATTAGATACCCTATTATTTTTGATGTTAATTATTTAACTTGAGTAGTAATAGTTATGGTCTTGAAACTTAAAGAATTTGGCAGTATTTTATTCTGTTCAGAGGAACCTGTTCTTTTATCGATAATCCTCGTTGGACCTTACTTAATTTATTGATTTGTATACCGCCGTTTTATTGAGGATCTTTATAGTGTTTTTAATTTTCTGGTTTTTATTTTAAATTATTTCAGGTCAAGGTGCAATTTATGGTTAAGTAGAAATGGGTTACGTTTATATTTACTTTTGAATTATTAAATGGAATTTTAATATGAAAATGGATTTGAATGTAATTATTATTTTAGATTGTATTAGTGATTTAGTTTCTGGAATGTGTACACATCGCCCGTCGCTCTCGTTATTTATTCGAGATAAGTCGTAACATAGTGGTTGTACCGGAAGGTGTGGCTAGAATGATCAAGTTAATTTTTTAGTTAAGAGTTTCATTTACATTGATAATTATATCGTTCAATTCGGTATAGCTTGTTATTATTAATTGTTTATATTTATTTTTGTTTTTTAGTTTGATGAAATTATTTTTTTTGTTATTGTATATATTTTTGATTTAATTTTTTTTATTATAGTTTACTTGTACTGTAGGGGTTTATTTTTGTTATTTGTTAAGTTGATTTATTTTGTTGTACCTTGTGTATCAGGGTTTATTGAATTTTTTTATTTATTTTTTGATTCCCGATTTTAAATGAGTTAATTAATTATTTTAGTTGTTGTTTCATTAACATTAATTATATTTTTTTGGTAATGATATGTTATTCGTTTTTTATGGTATCTGGTTTTTCGGGAAATGAATTTAATTCAGGTATTATTTTAATTTTTCTTTATTATTAGTTTTTTTTTATTTAATATTTATATATTGGGGGATTAGCTCTTTTATATATTTTTATAAGATTTTCTTTATTTTATTTTTGTGGGTTTTATGTTAACTATCATTTTAATTATGTTGAAATTTTAATTTTTGATTATTTTATTTTTATTATCTTTAATTTTTTTATTGAAATGTTTTAATTAATTTTTTATTTATTTTAATTATTGTTTAATTAGTATATTATTATTTATTTTGTTTGGTTTTGTTAAGTTTTTTATAGGAACTAGGCAATTTATTTCACTCGCCTGTTTATCAAAAACATCTCTTCTTGAATATATTTTGATGTATGGCCTGCCCACTGAGTTTTGAAGGGCCGCGGTATTTTGACCGTGCAAAGGTAGCATAATCATTAGTCTTTTAATTGTAGGCTGGAATGAATGGTTTGACGAGGTGTTAACTGTCTTTAATTTTTTTTATTGAATTTAAATTTTAGGTTAAAATGCCTAAATGGTTTTTTGGGACGAGAAGACCCTATAGAGTTTTATAAATTTTTATTTTTTTGTATGAAAAGTTGTAATGTAAAAATTTATTTTATTGGGGTGATGGGAAGATTAAATTAACTCTTTTTATTTTTTTATATTTATTTATATATATTTGATCCATTTTTATTGATTATAAGACTAAATTACCTTAGGGATAACAGCGTAATTCTTTTTGAGAGTTCTTATTGACAAAAGATTTTGCGACCTCGATGTTGGATTAAGATTAATTTTTGGTGTAGGTGCTTATATATATTAGGTCTGTTCGACCTTTAAAATCTTACATGATCTGAGTTCAAACCGGTGTGAGCCAGGTTGGTTTCTATCTATAATAAATTATAACATTTTAGTACGAAAGGACCATATGTTTTAAATAATTTTAATTTTCTGATTATTAATAATTATTGTTTTGGCAGATAAGTGCATTGGATTTAGGTTCCTTTTATGTAGATAAATTTTACAGATAATATATGTTCTTAAGTATTTTTTTTCTTTTAATTGTTTTTTTTTTGTTAATGATTTTTGTTATAGTGGGGGTAGCTTTTCTTACTTTACTTGAACGTAGGGTTTTAGGTTATATTCATATTCGTAAAGGTCCTAATAAGGTTGGATTTATAGGGATTCTTCAACCTTTTAGAGATGCAATTAAATTATTTTCTAGGGAACAAGTTTTTCCTTTTATGTCTAATTATTTGTCTTATTATTTTTCTCCTATTTTTGGTTTGTTTTTATCTTTATTAGTATGGTTACTTTATCCTTATTTTAGAGGTTTTATTTCTTTTGATTTTGGTTTATTATTTTTTCTTAGTTGTACTAGATTAGGTGTTTATACATTAATAATTGCTGGTTGATCTTCTAATTCTAATTATTCTTTATTAGGAGGATTACGTGCGGTAGCTCAAACTATTTCTTATGAAGTTAGTTTAGCTTTGATTTTATTATCTTTTATTTATTTAATTGGTAGATTTAATTTGATTTTTTTTTTTTATTTTCAGAATTATTTTTGATTAATTTTTTTTTCATTACCTTTAGGTTTAGTTTGATTTTCTTCTTGTTTAGCGGAGACTAATCGTACTCCTTTCGATTTTGCTGAAGGTGAATCTGAATTGGTTTCTGGATTTAATGTTGAATATGGGGGAGGTGGTTTTGCTTTAATTTTTTTGGCTGAATATTCTAGTATTTTGTTTATAAGAATATTATTTTGTGTTATTTTTTTGGGGTGTGATATATTTACTTTATTTTTTTATTTAAAATTATCTTTTATTTCTTTTTTATTTATTTGAGTTCGTGGTACAGTTCCACGTTTTCGTTATGATAAATTGATGAATTTGGCCTGAAAGGTTTATTTGCCTTTATCTTTAAATTATTTATTATTTTTTATTGGAGTTAAAATTTTCATTTTTTCTTTTTTTTAATTGTATTAAATTGAGTATATAAATTAATAGAAGAATTAAACTTCTTTTTTGTGTTTTCAAAACACTTGCTTTCATAAGCTTTTTAATTATTTAATTTTGTTTTCTCAGTATTTTATTATTATTGGTATTATAATAAAATATAAAAAATATATTACGGTTAAAACTTGTCCTGTTAATATAAATGGTTCTTCTACTGGTCGTGCTCCAATTCATGTTAGTAAAATAATTGTATTTACTATTATTCAGAATATTATTTGATTTATTGGGTAGAATTGTATTCCCTGGAATTTTGATTTTATTAATGGTATAATTATTAAAATTATAATTGATATAATTAGTGCGATTACTCCCCCTAATTTATTAGGAATTGAACGTAAAATTGCATAAGCGAATAGGAAGTATCATTCTGGTTGAATATGAATAGGTGTTACTAATGGGTTTGCTGGTGTAAAATTGTCGGGGTCTCCTAAAATATAAGGTTCTTTTAATGATAAGATTAATAAAATTGTGAATATAATTATGAATCCTACAGTGTCTTTAATAGTGAAATATGGGTGGAATGGAATTTTATCAATATTTCTATTTAATCCTATTGGATTATTAGATCCTGTTTGATGGAGAAATAGAAGATGAATTATTACTATTGCTGTGATAATAAATGGTAATAAAAAGTGGAAGGTGAAGAATCGATTTAATGTTGCATTATCTACTGCGAAACCTCCTCATACTCATTGTACTATATCTATTCCTAAGTAGGGTATTGCTGATAATAGGTTAGTAATTACAGTAGCTCCTCAGAATGATATTTGTCCTCATGGTAAGATATATCCTATAAATGCAGCTCCTATTGTTAAGAATAGAATAATTACACCTACTGTTCATGTATATTTAAATTTATATGATCCATAATATAGACCTCGTCCAATATGTATATAAATACATATAAAGAATAATGATGCTCCGTTTGCATGAGTTGTTCGTATTATTCATCCATAATTTACGTCTCGACAAATGTGTACAATTCTTGAGAATGCATTGTCAATATTTGGACAATAATGTATTGCTAGGAATAATCCTGTTATAATTTGTATAATTAAACAAATTCCTAGGAGTGATCCGAAATTTCATCATGTTCTAATATTTGAGGGGGTGGGTAAATCTACTAATGCATTGTTTATAATTTTTAATAATGGATGATTTGAACGTAAAGATTTATTCATTATTAATTTATTTGTCGTAGTGGTCCTTTTGTAATATTAGTAATTTTTACTACTGTAATTAATGCTAAAAATAAATATGATGCTAATATAATTGTTAATTTTCCATTAGGTTTGTTATATAATTTATTTAATTGTGTTTGATTTTCATTATTTAAATTTAATAATTCATTTGTTGTTGTTTCTGAATTATTAATTTTTATTCAGTTTCTTGATATTATAAATAATAGTAGTATTATTATTATTGTTCTTATTATTATTATTTTTGTAGATAATGTTAATATTTCATTTGATGCTAATCTTGTTACGTAAATAAATAATACTAATATACCTCCAATAAAAATTAAAAATATAATATAAGAGAATCAAAATGATTGTGATATTATTCCTCTTATTAAACATACTAAAACTGTTTGTATTAGTAATATTATCCCTATTGCTAATGGGTGATTTATTTGTGTGAATATTATTCTTAATGTTATTCTCATAGATATTATTATTTGGTTAATTTCAAGGAATAGTTTATTAAAATATTAATTTTGGGGATTAATGATGGGATTTTTTCTTTTCTTTGATGTTTTAAAAGGTGAATTCTTATTTTTGGTTTACAAGGCCAATATTTTTGTTAAATTATTAAAACATTTAATGGTTATATTTTCTTATTTTTCTTTTGTTTTTTTTTGTGGTATATGAGTTTTTTCTTCTAGTCGTAAGCATTTACTTATTACTTTATTAAGATTGGAATTTATAGTTTTGATTTTATTTTTTATTTTGTATTATTATTTAATTTTTTTTAATTATGAGTTGTATTTTGTTGTTGTTTTTCTTACTTTTTCTGTATGCGAGGGTGCTTTGGGTTTATCAATTTTAGTTTCTATAGTTCGTGGATATGGTAATGATTATTTTCAATCTTATGGTATATTTCAATGTTAAGGTTTTTATTTTTTGTAATTTTTTTAATCCCTTTGTGCTTATTTAAAAATTTTTGGTGAATAATTCATTCTTTTTTATTTTTGATTTCTTTTATATTTATTTTTGTTTTTCCTTATTTTTTTTGTTGGTGTAATTTGGGCTATATATTTGGGTTTGATTATATTTCTTATGGTTTAATTTTATTAAGTTTTTGAATTTGTGTTCTTATAGTATTGGCTAGAGAAATGGTTTTTCGTTTTGATTATTATTCTTGTTTCTTTTTATCGATTATTATTTTTTTATTGATTATATTATGTTGTACTTTTAGAAGATTAGATTTATTTTCTTTTTATATATTTTTTGAGGGTAGTTTAATCCCTACTTTATTTTTAATTTTGGGTTGAGGATATCAACCTGAACGTCTTCAAGCTGGTATTTATTTATTGTTTTATACTTTATTTGCTTCTCTTCCTTTATTAGTAGGTATTTTATATATTTTTGATTCTGTAAATAGTATAAATTTTTATATATTAAACAATTTTTTTTTTTGTAATATTATTTTTTATTTTTGTATAATTATAGCCTTTCTTATTAAAATACCAATATTTTTAGTTCATTTGTGGTTACCTAAGGCTCATGTTGAAGCTCCTGTTTCTGGTTCAATAATTTTAGCTGGGATTTTATTGAGGTTAGGTGGATATGGATTATTACGTGTTTTTTCTTTTTTAGGTAATTTTGTTTTTAATTTAAATTTTATTTGAATTTCTATTAGATTGGTAGGTGGTGTTTTGGTTAGTTTAATTTGCATACGTCAAACTGATTTAAAATCATTAATTGCTTATTCTTCAATTGCTCATATAGGGATAGTAATTAGTGGTATTATAACTATGAATTATTGGGGATATTGTGGTTCTTTTACTTTAATAATTGCACATGGTCTTTGTTCTTCTGGTTTATTTTGTCTTGCAAATATTTCTTATGAACGTTTAAGTAGTCGTAGATTAATAGTTAATAAGGGTTTAATGAATTTGATACCTAGAATATCTATATGATGATTTTTGTTAAGATCTTGTAATATAGCTGCACCTCCTTCTTTAAATTTGCTTGGTGAGATTAGTCTTTTAAATAGATTAGTTGCTTGATCTTGATTTTGTATATTTACATTAATTTTTTTATCTTTTTTTAGTGCTGTTTATACACTTTATTTATTTTCTTATAGACAACATGGGTTTTATTATTCTGGTATTTATTCTTGTTCATTTAGTTACTCTCGTGAATTTTTATTATTATTTTTACATTGATTTCCATTGAATTTATTTATTTTGAATGGTGATTTAATTTTATTTTGATTATAATTGCTTAAATAGTTTAATTAAAAATATTGACTTGTGGTGTCAATGATGTAAAATTTACTTTAGGTTGTGATTTTTTTATCTATATGTTTTATTAGTTTTATTTTTCTATTTATATTGGGAATTTTTTTGGTTTTACTAGGTTTTTATTTTTTAATATGTGATATAATTATTTTTATTGAGTGGGATATTGTTTCATTAAATTCTAGATCTGTTGTTATAACTTTTTTGTTTGATTGAATATCTTTAATTTTTATGGGTTTTGTGTTTTTTATTTCATCTTTAGTTATTTTATATAGAGATGATTATATACATGGTGATTTAAATATTAATCGTTTTATTATATTAGTTCTGATGTTTGTAGTTTCGATAATATTTTTAATTATTAGTCCTAATATAATTAGAATTTTATTGGGTTGAGATGGGTTAGGTTTAGTTTCTTATTGTTTGGTAATTTATTATCAAAATGTTAGGTCTTATAATGCTGGTATAATTACTGCTTTATCTAATCGTATTGGTGATGTCGCTTTATTAATAGTTATTGTTTGGATATTGAATTTTGGTAGATGGAATTATATTTATTATTTGAGTTTTTTGAAAAATTCATTTGAAATAAATTTGATTTCTATTTTTGTTGTTTTAGCTGCTTTAACTAGGAGTGCTCAAATTCCTTTTTCTTCTTGACTTCCTGCTGCTATAGCAGCTCCTACTCCTGTTTCTGCTTTGGTTCATTCTTCTACTTTGGTTACTGCTGGTGTTTATTTATTAATTCGTTTTGAGGTTGTTTTTATGGATTGATTAAATATTTTATTATTATTAGTTTCTGGATTGACTATATTTATATCAGGTTTAGGTGCTAATTTTGAATATGATTTAAGGAGGATTATTGCTTTATCTACTTTAAGTCAGCTTGGTTTAATAATTAGAGTATTATCTTTAGGTCTTGTTGGTTTATCTTTTTTTCATTTACTTACTCACGCTTTATTTAGGGCTTTGTTATTTATATGTGCTGGTGTAGTAATTCATTTTATAAATGATTCTCAAGATATTCGTTATATAGGTAATTTATCTTTTCAAATACCTTTAACTTCTTCTTGTTTATTAATTTCTAATTTTGCATTGTGTGGAATACCTTTTTTAGCTGGATTTTATTCTAAGGATTTAATTTTAGAATCTATCTCTTTAAGTTATTTAAATTTATTTGGTTTTTTTTTATTTTTTATTTCTACTGGGCTTACTGTTTGTTATTCATTTCGTTTATTTTATTATGTTTTATGTGGTGATTTTAATATAAATTCTTTTTATTTTTTATTCGAGTATAATTTTAATATATTGCGGGGAATATTATTATTGTTGATTATATCTGTTTTGGGTGGAAGATTTTTAAGATGAATTATTTTTCCTACTCCTGTTATAATTTGTTTACCTTTTTATTTAAAATATTTGGTTTTATTAGTAATATTAATTGGGGGTTGAATAGGGTTTGAAATATCAAAATTAAATTTTAGTGGTAGTTTAATTTCTTTAAATTTTAATATATTAATTAATTTTTTTGGTTCTATATGGTTTATACCTTATGTTTCTACTTATGGTTTATCTTTTTTCCCTTTATTTTTTGGTTACTATTCTTTAAAAGTATTTGATTTTGGTTGAAGAGAATATTTTGGTGGTCAGAATTTAAATTTTTTGTTTATAAATTTAAGTAGATTTAATTATTGATTTCAATATAATAGTTTAAAATTATTTTTATTATTTTTTATTATATGAATAGTTATTTTGGTTTTTGTTTTAATTATTTACTTGAATAGCTTATATATAGAGCTTGACATTGAAGATGTTATTGAGATTTTTAATCTTTAAGTATATTTATGAAAGTATTGCTTTGTTTTTACAATGAAAATGTAATGTTTTATTAAACTACATAAATAGAAATGTTAACGGATTTTAACCGCTGTAGTGTTAAGTTAGCAGCTTTCACTTTGTCATTACATCTCTTTAACTGGAATGATTTCAATAATATTATTAACAGTAATATACCTCTTTTTGGTTTCAGTTAATTGAAAATAAGAGTATTACTACTTGGGGGGTCAGGTCGAAACTGATTGCAATGTATTGCTTCATATTTTGAGATAGATTGAAAATTCAATACTTTTTGAATGCAACCCAAATGTTATAGTTAACTACAATCCCTAATTTGCTCATTCAAGGGATCCTTGATTTCATTCATGGTATAATCCTATTAATAAGATAAATAAAAATATAATTGTAATAGTTGTTCATATTTTTATTTCTGATAATATTATAATGATTGTTATTGGTAAAATTAATGCAATTTCTACGTCGAAAATTAAGAAGATTACTGCAATTAAGAAGAATCGTAATGAAAATGGTATTCGTGCAGATCTTCTTGGGTCGAATCCACATTCAAATGGTGATGCTTTTTCTCGATCTTCATTAATTTTTTTTGAAATGGTTCTTGTTATTATTATAATAATTGTTGAAATTCTTAGGGTTAAAATTGTTAGTATTGTTGTTATTATTATTATTTATCTTGTTTGATCAAACTTTTTGATTGGAAGTCAAGTATACTTATTATATTAGATAAATTAATTTATCTTCCTCATCAGTAAATTGAAATATATAAAAATAATCATACAACATCTACGAAATGTCAATATCATGCTGCTGCTTCGAAACCGAAGTGGTGATCTGATGAAAAATGTATTTTTAATTGTCGTATTAAGCAAGTTAATAGAAATGTTGTTCCAATAATTACGTGTAATCCATGGAACCCTGTTGCTACAAAGAAGGTTGATCCGTATACTGAGTCTGCAATTGTAAATGGTGCTTCAATGTATTCATAACCTTGAAGAATTGTAAAATAGATTCCTAAAATTACTGTAATAAATAATCCTTGTAATCCTTGATTGTAATTATTTTCTATGATTCTATGATGTGCTCATGTAATTGTAATTCCTGATGCTAATAGAATTGCTGTATTTAGGAGGGGTACTTGTAAAGGGTTAAATGGGTTAATTCCTATTGGAGGTCATAATGATCCTAAATCAATTGTTGGTGATAATCTTCTATGGAAGAATGCTCAGAAAAATGAGATAAAGAAGAAAACTTCTGAAATAATAAATAGGATTATACCTCATCGTAATCCTTTTATTACTATTTTTGTGTGTAGTCCTTGATATGTTCTTTCTCGGATAATATCTCGTCATCATTGAATTGTTGTGATTATTATAATAATAATTCCTATTAATAATAATTGTTGGTTGTATTGGTGGAATCATTTAATTATTCCTGTTATAGTGATTATAGCTCCAATTGCTCCTGTTAATGGTCATGGTCTTTGATCTACTAGGTGGAAGGGATGATTTGCATGGTTTGACATTAATTTACTTCTCTAGAATATAAAGTTCTTAATACGGCAAATACATATGATTGGATAACAGCTACTGCTGATTCTAGTATTAATAATAAGATTTGTGTTGTGATTAAAATTCTTAATAAAAGGTTACTTAAATATGGTCCTGTATTTCCTAATAATGTTAGTAATAAATGTCCTGCAATTATATTTGCAGCTAATCGTACTGCTAGTGTTCCTGGTCGGATTAAGTTTCTTACTGTTTCAATGCATACTATAAATGGTATTAATAAAGGTGGTGTACCTTGTGGTACTAGATGTGCAAATATGTGTTGTGTATTATTAATTCACCCAAAAATTATAAATCTTGCTCATAATGGTAATGCTAGTGATATTGTTATTGTTATATGTCTTGTTCTTGTAAAAATATATGGGAATAATCCTAGTGTATTGTTGAATATAATTATTAATATTAGTGAAATTAATATAAATGTTCTTCCTTTATTAATATTTTTATTATTTAATAATGTTTTAAATTCTTGGTGTAATTTTATGAATATATTATTCCATATTATTATGTGTCGTGAGGGAATTAATCAGAATCTTGATTGGATAAATATTATTCCTATTAATGTACTTAATCAATTTATTGTTAAATTGTTAATTCTTGTTGATGGGTCAAAAATTGAGAATAAATTAGTTATCATTTTCAGATTTTTCCTGTAATTCAAATTTTTTTTGTTATTGTTTTCCTTTTTGTTGGATTATATATGAAATAATTTATGAAATTGAATAATATAAATGTTGTTGAGAAGAATATAAATAAGATTGTTCATCTTATTGGTATTATTTGTGGCATAGAAAAATATCAAAGTTGATTATTTTAGTTTGACATACTATTGTTATTAATTAACTAAATTTTCTTCATCATCAGAAGTAATTGTTAATTTACTATAAATTGGTTTAAGAGACCATTACTTTCTTTCAGTCATCTGATGAATTTCTTATTTTTGAAATTCATTTAATAAAATTATTTGTTGTGATTCTTTCAATTACAATTGGTATAAAACTATGATTTGCTCCACAGATTTCTGAACATTGTCCAAAAAATAGACCGGGTCGGTTGATTAAAAATCTAATTTGGTTTAATCGTCCTGGTGTAGCATCTGCTTTTACTCCTAATCTAGGAATTGTTCATGAATGTAAAACGTCTGCTGCTGTTACAATTATTCGGATAAATGTATTTGTAGGTAATGTTGTTCGGTTATCTACATCTAGAAGGCGAAATCTGTAATTGTTTATTTCATTTTGTGGTGTTATATATGAGTCAAAATCTACTTTAATGAAATCTGAATATTCATATCTTCAATATCATTGGTGTCCAATTGTTTTCAATGTTAATGTAGGGTTATTGATTTCATCTATTAAATATAATAATCGTAGTGATGGTACAGCAATAAAAATTAAGATAATTGCTGGTGCAATTGTTCATGCTACTTCAATTATTTGTCCTTCAAGTAAATATCGGTTAATAAATTTGTTATAAGTTATTGCAATTATTATATATGATACAATTGTTAAAATTATTAAAATGATTATTAAAGTGTGGTCATGAAAGTAGATAAGTTGTTCTATAATAGGTGATGCTCTATCTTGTAAATTTATATTAGCTCATGTTGTCATTTTTAATAAAAGGTTATAACTTTATATTTGATTCTTAAATCCAATGCACTTATCTGCCATATTAAAAATTAATTGGTAATAGTGGGTAATTCTGAATATCTATGTTCTCTTGGTGGAATATTTTGTAATCATTCAATTGAATTTCTGGTTTGTGTTGGGAATAATACTTGTCGGTTTGTTCTTATTCTTTCTCATATAATAAAGATAAATATTACTACTCTTACGAATGAGATTGTTGATCCTATTGATGAAATTACATTTCATGTTGTATATGCATCGGGATAATCTGAATATCGTCGTGGTATTCCTGCTAATCCTAGAAAGTGTTGTGGAAAAAATGTTATATTTACTCCTAAAAATATTGTTATGAATTGGATTTTCAGTCATTTTGGGTTTAGTGTTAATCCTGTAAATAATGGATATCATTGGATAAATCCTGCTATAATTGCAAATACAGCTCCTATTGATAGAACGTAGTGGAAATGTGCTACTACATAATATGTATCATGTAAGATAATATCAATTGATGAATTTGCTAGTACAACTCCTGTTAAACCACCTAAGGTGAATAGGAAAACGAATCCTAAAGATCATAAACATGGTGCTCTATAAGTTAGTTGTGATCCATATATAGTTGCTAGTCATCTAAAGATTTTGATTCCAGTGGGTACTGCAATAATTATTGTTGCTGATGTAAAGTATGCTCGTGTATCTACATCTATTCCTACTGTAAATATATGGTGTGCTCATACAACAAATCCTAATAATCCAATGGCTAATATGGCGAAGATTATTCCTAAATTTCCGAATGCTTCTTTTTTTCCTCTTTCGTGGCAAATAATATGAGAAATTATACCGAATCCAGGTAAAATTAGAATATAAACTTCTGGGTGACCGAAGAATCAAAATAAATGTTGATATAAAATTGGGTCTCCTCCTCCTGCTGGATCAAAAAATGATGTATTAAGGTTACGGTCAGTTAATAATATTGTGATTGCTCCTGCTAATACTGGTAATGATAGTAAAAGTAATAATGCTGTAATTCCTACTGCTCAAACAAATAACGGGATTCGTTCAGGTTTTATATTGATTGGTTTTATATTGATTGTTGTTGAGATAAAATTTACTGCTCCTAGGATTGATGATACACCTGCTAAATGTAATGAAAAGATTGCTAGGTCTACTGATGCTCCAGCATGTGCAATTCCTCTTGCTAAAGGGGGATATACTGTTCATCCTGTTCCAGCTCCTCTTTCAACTATTCTTCTTGTCAATAAAAGTGAAAGTGATGGGGGTAGTAATCAAAATCTTATATTATTTATTCGTGGGAATGCTATATCTGGGGCTCCTAATATTAATGGTACTAATCAATTACCAAATCCTCCAATAAGAATTGGTATAACTATAAAGAAGATTATAACAAATGCATGTGCGGTTACAATTACATTATAAATTTGATCATCTCCAATTAGTGAGCCGGGTTGTCCTAACTCTGTTCGGATTAATATACTTAATGATGTTCCTACTATTCCTGATCATGCTCCTAAGATGAAATATAAAGTTCCAATATCTTTATGGTTTGTTGAGAATATTCATCGTTTCAATTTTAGTAGAATGGCTGAGATAATAATTAGGTTATAGATTGTAAATCTATTTAGGGGTGAATTCCCTTCTACTAGGCTTTATATTCATTTAATGATATTAGAATGCAATTCTGATGGTGTAATATTATTTCTAAGGCTTAAAGAATTTCTTTATTTGTAGCTTTGAAGGATATTAGTTTATTTTAACTTAAAGCCTTTAATAAATGTTAATTATTATTGTGCAAATTATTAAGTTTATTATTGATATTGAGAATATTATTGATGAATATATTATAAAATTATTATTTTTGTAGTATTTAATATTTCATTTTGGTTCAATATGTAGTATTATGAATCTTGAATAACTAATTCGTAAATAGAAGTATAATGTTAATAATGATATTATTACTATTATTGTTATGATAAAATTTATGTTGTTGATAATTATTATTTGAATAACAATTCATTTAGGTAAAAATCCTAAAAATGGGGGTAATCCTCCTATTGATAAGAGTGTTGTGAATATTATGAATTTTATTATGTTTATATCTTTATTTATTAAAAGTGTTTGATTGATGAATGATGTATTAAATGGTTTAATAATTACTACAATTGTTGTTGTTAATATTGAATAAATTGTGAAATATATGATCCATATATTTTCATTAATTATTAGTGCTGCTAATATCCATCCTGTATGATTAATTGATGAATAGGTTAAGATTTTTCGAATGGATAATTGATTTAAACCTCCAATTGCTCCTACAATGGTTGATGTAAGAATAATTACTGATCTGAATAAATTTATTTTTATTATATATGAAATTAATACTATTGGGGTTAATTTTTGTATAGTTATTAATAATAAACAGTTTATTCATCTTATTCCTTCTATTACTCTTGGGAATCACCAATGGAAAGGGGCTGCACCTCTTTTTAACAATAGGGGGGTTATAATAATTATTGTATTAATATTATTATTTTCTATTGTAAATATATCTTCTATTACTACTTTCATTATAATAATGAATAATAAAAATGATGAGGCTATAGCTTGAATGATAAAGTATTTTAGTGATGATTCTGTTGTGTATGTATTTTTGTTATTGGATATTAGTGGGATAAATGATATTAGATTAATTTCTATTCCTATTCATGCTCCAATTCATGAATTGGATGAGATTGAAATTAAAATACCTCTTATTATTGTTAATATTAAGAGGATTTTTGTTGGGTTGTTGGGCATTAGATAAGAGAGGATTTCCTCTATAAGTGGGGTATGAACCCATTAGCTTTATTAGCTTACTTTTCTAGTATAATATATTTTGGTGTATGGTGCATAGAAATTTTTGATGTTTCTGGTAATAGTTTAATTCTGTTAAATGTAATGGAAGTAATTTTTTACATTATTTACCCTATCACGATAATCCTTTACTCAGGCATTCCATT